AAATCACTACAAGTGACGGAGATACACGATTTAAATAACGGAAAATCCAGTATTTTAAAATTGTATCTAAAATGACTGGAAAAGTCGAAACAAGACCAGATAGAATTTGATCATTCTGAGTAAATCCAAAATCTTTATAGACAGACCCAATCATTAGTTCCCAACCATGAGTTGAATGGAATCCTATACATAAATCAGTTAATAAAAGGATAGAAAAAGCTTTTATTGTATCACTTAAGTTATATAGAAATTCTTGAACCCAAGAGTTAAGAATAATGAGTTCTTGATTACCCCTAATAGAATAACCACTTAGAATAAGGAAACATATTATATTTGTACAGAAATCCAAAATCGTCTGGATACGGTCTTGGTTGTTCGTCTCGATCAATTGGATGGTTTCTTTGTAGATTTCCATACGAAGATTTTGTAAATGTGTTTCCGGGTATTCCTTTAGCATTTCATCCAAGAGGAACAGTTCCTCGAACTCTATAAATTTCTTTAAAATCGTTTTTTCTTGAATAATATTCAAGAAAATTTCGGATTGTTTCGTATTCCACAAATTAGTAATCCAAGATTCCAGACTTTTCTTAAATGTAAAAGAGATGCACCAGGGCAAAAAGACTATAGATGTAAGACATAGAAGGGGAATGAATGCTTTCTTTTTTGCCATTTTTCGTCTTTAATGAACTTAGTTTCATCTCATTTGTCAACTATATAGAATAATCATTTTTCTATCAAGCATAAGTTCTATTACAAGTAAATACAAGTAATAGAGCCTAGCCTATGTCTCAATTTCTAACAATTTCTAATTTTTTTTAATATAAATTGAGAATCTATTCTCGCTTTTTTTATTTGTAATTCGGAAGTTTGTTTTTTCCTTTAATTTGGAAATAAAGAATACAAAATAATACAGAAATCAAAAAATAAAAGCTTTCTCTAAGAAAGCTTTTATTTTTGATTTTTTTGATACAACGATTTCCATCGGTAGACTCAAGAATATGGAACGATTTCCATTGGTACACTCAAGAATCTGGACAAGTCCCAAGCTTTTTGTATAACGTTGCGTGGAGTCCTATCATAATAATCATCAACAGGAGTCAAAGGAATGGTCCCTTGTTCTCTTGTTTGCATATAAAGGACACCACTACTGGGTTCTGGGTTAGCTTGTAGTATGAGGGACTGAATATCTTCCATACGAACTCGGAGAAAAATACGACGATATGTTCCAGGAAATCCGTAACGAAAAAAACACACCATTCTATTTTTTTTATCGAAAAAATTATAACCACTCCCCACATTCCAAAAAATTAGAAGCCACCAATGGAAACTTAGAAAGAGACCTGCGATTCCATAGAAAGTCAGGGTGACCCCTTGTGGCAAAAAAGGAACTACAAATTCAGATGAAATGAAAGAGAAAAAATGTCTACCATAATAACTGGAAACTGAAATATATAACACCCCTGATGAACCTAAAAGAATGAAAGAAGCCCAGAAGAAATTGATTGGTTTTCGGGACCCCGGTACAATGTCAAGCCATGCGTCTTGTGAACGACAACCATGTTTTTCTGATCCCCAACTAATGAATTTTGGAACATTAACCAATAAAGCAGACATTACAATTAAGACAAGGCCCACTAAAAACACATAAACGTTTATCATAAAATGGGTACCTCCATTTCATATTTGTACCTGTTATTTTTTTTTTATTGTTATATTAACAACTCCTTATCTTATTTCCTTATCTTATTAAGGTAATATTATATAGTAGTACTTTTCCCCGTATCTAAAAAATCTTGCTTTTTTGAACATGAAGAAATAAAGAAGCCATTGCAACTGCCGGAAAGACTAGGCCAACTAAAGGAACAAAAAGGGAAGGTAAGTTTATCATAAAATGGGGTACCTCAATTTTGTATTTGTACCTGTTATTTTTTGTTGATTGTTATATTAATATCTATTTTGATTTTTCTTATATTAAAGATAGTCTATAATCACTAGAATTCATATAGACTTATACTAAGTCTATTTTAAAAATTATACAAATTATACTAAGTATATCTAAATGAATAGAGATGAATAGATAGATATATCTATTATCTACGGAGTATACATAATTAAGTATAATATAATAAATCCATAATCAAAGAAAAAAATCAATTAAGATTTATTAAGAATCAAAAGGAAAAAATCTAAAAATAATAAATGTTTTATTAAAGATAAGGAGTGTAGAACGAAATAACTGGATTTATTTTGCCCTCTATTTCTACAAGAAACATGTGTATGATAATAAATGTTTATATTATTCGTTTTTAATATATTATTCTTAGTATTTTTCTATTCTTATCTTATTACTTTACTCTTGTGTGTTCTAATTTCATTTTTGTATAATAATAATTTATTATACAAAAATGAAATTAAAGTCTTAATTATTTTTCAGTTTGAGCCAAAGGAAAGAAACCATGCAATTGCAATAACTCACTTAAAACCAATTTTAAATAAGGACGTGGTACGATTGAATCAAATAAGCCCTTTTCGAATAAAAGGTCAGACGATTGTGAACCTTCGGGCACTTCCTTATTCAACGTTTGTTCAATTACTCTTTTACCTGCAAATGCTATGTAAGCATCGGGTTCGGCAATAATGATATCCCCCAACATTCCAAAACTAGCTGTTACCCCACCAGTAGTAGGAGATGTAAGTATCGGTACATAGAATAACTTTCTATTGATTTGATATTTATATAAAGCAGAAGAAATTTTAGCCATTTGCATTAAGCTCAAACTTCCTTCTTGCATACGCGCTCCTCCAGACGCACATACTATAATAAGAGGTAAAAATTCATTGGTAGCATATTCGATCAACCGAGTGATTTTCTCACCCACTACGGATCCCATACTACCCCCCAAAAACTGAAAATCCATAATACCAATTGCTACAGGAATACCATTTAGTTTACCTGTGCCTGTTTGAACCGCCTCCAGTAATCCTGTTTTGTTTTGATAAGAATCAAGACGATTTATATAAGGTTCGTCTTCCGGATCAGGTTCGTCTTCCGGATCAGGTTCGTTTTCCGGAGCAGGTTCGTACTTAATTCTAACTTTTAGATCTTGCCTCATTTCTTCAATGGAGTCAAATAAAGTGTAAACCTGTTTGTGAATCTGTTCCCAATAAACTTCGTCATAAACTTCGTCTTCCGTATCAGATTCGTCTTCCGTATCAGAATCAGGTAGTAATCCATAGTAAATTTGCTCGTGAGTACTCATTGCGTCAATGTACTCAACCATATATTGAATGTCCTTGGTAAGATCCGTATCAGAATCAAATTCAATGGGATCCACAGAGACCATGTCTTCATCCATAGGATTCCAAGTACCTTGATCAATCAAAAGTTCGATTCGATCTGAACTGCTCATTCTCAAATGAGATCCACAGTATTCACAAATATTCTTGTTTGATTTTAAAGTGCTATTATAATTTAATAAGAGACAATCTTCGTTCTCGCATCGAGTCCACAAATGGCTATAGTCTCCAGGAATCCTTGGAATCTCAGCGCGAACATTACTGTCAATGTAAGTGTCACAAGGCTTGTAATTGTAATCGTATTTCTTACGAGGAAGGGAATTTTTAATAAGGAAAATGGAATTATCAATACTAGAACGAAGATAACTTTCAAGACGGATTTCATAACGAAGATAACTTTCAATATAACTATTAACGGTATTATTCCAATTATATTTAGTATCATATCTGTCATTATCATCTGGTTCATTTAAAAATTCATTTAAAAAAGAATTGTTAATCTCCAAAAATTGATTTCCATTTTGACTTTCAATTCCATAATATATGGAAAAACTATCATAATATATGGAATTGAAAATATTACTAACTAAAATAGTTTTATCAGATAGGACATCTACTAAATAATCACCGTCGCTATAATCACCGTCGCTATAACTAGAATTCTCACTATCAGTTAAAATAGATGGGTCTTCTTCGTTTACACTGTTATTTTCAATAGGACCAATACTGTCTATTGATTTACTTAACCCACACCTGTATTCTAAACCCCTATTAAACATCATTGAATTGAACCAGCATTTTTCCATAGAGCTTTTTTCCCCTATTTACATGAAAATACAATAGATGAATAGTCATTCGATGAAAAATATTTTATTATAGAAGTTATCCACACCCTCTTTATTTTCATTAATTCAATTCCGTTTGTTGATTAGGGCAAAGTTCCATAAAACCACCCGCCTTTTTTTAAATATCCTGACTAGTTCCTGTAAGTTGAGCACATTGTTCAAGGAAATTCAAAATAACAGGAATATAAAAATAGGTTGTTTATTGGATCAACAAAAAAAACACTTTCCGGAGGTTTCTTCCCTCTCTTCGGGATCAAAGAGCAATTTCAACGATTCGATAAACGGATCATTGGGATACATATAGATGAACAATATATCCCCTAGAAACGTATAAGAAGTTTTTTTTTTTTTCATTTTTTTTCATACGGCTCTCAATCAAATTCAAAATTCTGTCTTTAATTATGATGTCAAATAGATCAATCAAATCGGTAAATCAATGGTTTACGTTTTTTTCTTATTCTTTCTGAAAAAAAAAGAAAAGAATAACTGTATTCGCAACCTCATACCTAAATTTTGATAACTTTAAAATAACTCAAATGAAAAGAGAGCCTTTAAAGGTTTTTTTTATGGAGCGCTTTATTCTTGCTTTTTTTTCTTTTCTTCTTGCGAATCTAGTGTTTTTCTTCATTCTAATACAAATATTCGTGAATCATAACATTACTTGGGGGATCTTTAATCGTCTCAAAAATGGAAGCAACATAACCATTTTGTTCGTTTCTTTCAAAAAATAATACAAGACGAGTGATTTCCTCGAATACACTTTTGATCCATTTAGCAATTCAAATAAATTTTTATTTTTTTTTGAACCTTGCTCGAATTGAATCCTTTCAATTTGTGTATCAAAAATATAGTTACGAAGTTGTTCTAACTTATTGATTTTCAATAACCTCCGATACTTGACCCTGAAAAAGAAATAAACATCATGTACTATTTCTATCATCAATCCTTCTACTGTCTGAATTCTAGTGGCACAGAATAAATGATGTCGAGCCAAGAGGATCCCGATTTCTATATAATCAATTCTATTCGATAAAATGGCGGATGTAAGAATCCACAGCTAATTTAATCATGTTTTTCAAGTCGTTGCTTTTTTTTATCACATCGTTTGAAACGATGTTTTACCAGAACATTCGTTTTTAGTTTATATTTGGTATGGAATTGATTCCATTTTTAGATGGTGCATAGTCATTCATTCAATTCAATCAATAGATAATATAATAATCTATACTTTCTACTTCTAGGTTTTCTGAATGGACAGTTTAATTTCTAAACTAAAGAAGTAAAAATGAAGTCGATATTCTATCAATAATTTGAATATTCTATTTTCATAGTTTGTAAATCTAAAAGTTTGTAAATCTAAAAAATGAATTTCTTTAAGAAAAAGAAAAGGTAATCTTTATTCGGATATACTATTTATATTCAAATAGGTATATATCATATCATGAATAGATATGATCTGGGACGGAAGGATTCGAACCTCCGAATAACGGGACCAAAACCCGTTGCCTTACCGCTTGGCCACGCCCCATTTTTGTTTTGATTCGACACTAATAAATACTATTATGGGTTGTTCGTCAATTCCAGTTCTAAATTTATTCTATAGAATAAATTAAATTGTTACTAGAATTTGGATATGCATAAATATCGAATTAAACTGAATTTATTGATCATTACATAGAATTCAATTAAGATATTGTATGAATATATGATTTCTTCGATTTTTGATTTCAGAATGAAACTGTTTTGAACTGGATAAGTTCAAATGAAAAAGGGATTGGGGGTATGATCTTAGTTGATTCATTTTTTTAGTTTTTTTTACTGATTTAGTAATATTCCTATCTCTAAATATCAATTCCATAGTTGACTTATTTATATTCCATTATTTTCCATTTTTTCTTTTTCTATTCTTTTCTATATATATTTCTATATTATATTTAGAAATCAAATATTATATTTAGAAATCAAAATTGATATTTTCTTTTCTATTTCATTTTAATATTTTAATTTTTAATATAAGAGTATAATAAATAAAAACGAATGATAATAATAAATCAAATTATATATATTATATATATATAATAAATCATATCATATATATAATAACATAATATAAAAAAATACAATAAAAATGAGAATTCAAAAAAAGCAAAAATACAATTTATTTTCTTAAAGAACAACATTTTTGTTATGCTTAATATCTTTAGCTTGGTCTGTATTTGTATTGACTCTGCCCTTTATTCAAGTAGTTTTTTCTTGGAAAAATTACCTGAAGCCTACGCTTTTTTGAATCCAATTGTAGATTTTATGCCAGTAATACCCTTACTCTTTTTTCTCTTAGCTTTTGTTTGGCAAGCTGCTGTAAGTTTTCGATAAGATCTTTAATTTGAATAATGTCCGAAAAAAATTAAGAATTTATTCGAAAATAAAAATAATAACATTTTAAAAGATCAGATAAGTTTTACAGCGTGAATCCTTGATTCCAAATATTGAAATTTTTGGATAGAAAATAAAAATCTGGTCCATCTCATCATTTCTGTTTTTTCCATTAAAAAATGAAAATTCTATTATTCGATTGGAGTCCACCACCAATACCTAGATCTTGATTCTGGATCTGAAAAAAATTTTGGTAATATAAAGACTCAATTCTTACTACAAATAAATTTCCTAAGTTTTTTTTTTTGAAATTACTTCATTTCTTATAAACTTAGTATCAACTTAGTATCAAACGAAACATAATATGAAATAGAGGAGAATCTATTCTCTTTCTCTGTCGTTTTTTTTTTTTTTAATTCTCTTGGAGATTTTGTAATGCTTACTCTAAAACTATTTGTTTACATGATAGTGATATTCTTTGTTTCTCTTTTCATCTTCGGATTCCTATCTAATGATCCAGGACGTAATCCTGGACGTGAAGAATAAGAAAATCTTTTTTGTTTTGCTTACTTGTGCTGGATTTTGAAATATTTTTTGTTTTTTTTTTATCTATTTTACATCTTTAACTAGTAAAAAAAAAAATGAAACAAAGAGGGAAGAAAAAAAAACTCCATAACTTCAAAAGAAAAAAGTACCAAATCATCAATAAACGGAAAGAGAGGGATTCGAACCCTCGGTACAAAAATTCGTACAACGGATTAGCAATCCGCCGCTTTAGTCCACTCAGCCATCTCTCCCCAATTCAAAAAACAAAAAAGAATTATTATGCTTATGATACATCGCATAAACAAAAAGAACAAAAAGTAGGGCTCGAAAAAAAGCCTTCTTTATATCTTATTTGATATTGATTGATAGTCATTTGATATATTTTATCTGTCTTTTTTTTTTCTATTTATTATATAGAAATAGATAAATAAAGATAGAA